AGTGATATATGTTGTATATGTAAATCCTAGATGTGAAAATAGGCATAATTCATCCGTAAAAGGGTATAAAGAATAGATAGGCGGAAATCAAATATCTATTCAAAAAAAAAATAAAGAACAATGGCCAATGAGATCGAAATAATGAATCATAAATGGAGTTCGGGTTCGAATTCTATAGATAATAGAATCTAATATGGATGGTCTTTTCTATAATGATAGAGAAATGAAAGAGACTTACTCGTGATTTCATGCACTTGATATTTCTTTTGAAAAAAAAAGAAGGATTGGCTGAACTTGAAAATTGACTCATTGAATGAGTAAACGATTGAATCGTATTCGGTTGGGTGGTACCAACTAAATCGAGTGCTAACTCCCATTTATTTCTTATTGAATTAACCGATCAACTTGCTATCGGACATTTATTTTCGACTTGGCACTATTCCAAAAAAATTTCGACATATTTCACTTTAATTATAATTATGAGAATCAATCCTACCCCTTCTAGTCCTGCGGTTTCCACACTTGAAGAACAAAACCTAGGGCGTATCGCTCAAATTATTGGCCCAGTACTGGATGTTGTTTTTCCTCCGGGCAAGATGCCTAATATTTATAACGCTTTGGTAGTTAAGGGTCGAGATACTGTCGGTCAGCAAATTAATGTGACTTGTGAGGTACAACAATTATTAGGAAATAATCGAGTTAGAGCTGTAGCTATGAGTGCTACAGATGGACTGACGAGAGGAATGGGAGTGATTGACACGGGAGCTCCTCTAAGCGTTCCAGTCGGCGGAGCTACCCTCGGACGGATTTTCAACGTTCTTGGAGAGCCTGTTGATAATTTAGGTCCTGTAGATACTAGCACAACATCTCCTATTCATAGACCTGCACCTGCCTTTATACAGTTAGATACGAAATTCTCAATCTTTGAAACAGGAATTAAAGTAGTGGATCTTTTAGCCCCTTATCGCCGTGGAGGAAAAATCGGACTATTTGGGGGAGCTGGAGTGGGTAAAACAGTACTCATTATGGAATTGATCAACAACATTGCCAAAGCTCATGGAGGCGTATCCGTATTTGGCGGAGTAGGCGAACGTACTCGTGAAGGAAATGATCTTTACATGGAAATGAAAGAATCCGGAGTAATTAATGAAAAAAATATTGCAGAATCAAAAGTAGCTCTAGTCTATGGTCAAATGAATGAACCGCCGGGAGCTCGTATGAGAGTTGGTTTGACTGCCCTAACCATGGCGGAATATTTCCGGGATGTTAATGAACAAGACGTACTTCTATTCATCGACAATATCTTTCGTTTCGTCCAAGCAGGATCAGAAGTATCCGCCTTATTGGGGAGAATGCCTTCTGCAGTGGGTTATCAACCTACCCTTAGTACAGAAATGGGTTCTTTGCAAGAAAGAATTACTTCTACCAAAGAGGGATCTATAACTTCGATCCAAGCCGTTTATGTACCTGCGGACGATTTGACCGACCCTGCTCCTGCCACGACATTTGCACATTTAGATGCTACTACCGTACTATCAAGAGGATTAGCTGCCAAAGGTATTTATCCAGCAGTGGATCCTTTAGATTCAACGTCAACTATGTTACAACCTCGGATCGTTGGCGAGGAACATTATGAAACTGCGCAAAGAGTTAAGCAAACTTCACAACGTTATAAAGAACTTCAGGACATTATAGCTATTCTTGGGTTGGACGAATTATCCGAAGAAGATCGTTTAACTGTAGCAAGAGCACGAAAAATTGAGCGTTTCTTATCACAACCCTTCTTCGTGGCAGAAGTATTTACTGGTTCTCCAGGAAAATATGTTGGTCTTGCGGAAACAATTAGGGGGTTTCAACTGATCCTTTCCGGAGAATTAGACAGTCTTCCCGAGCAGGCCTTTTATTTGGTGGGTAACATCGATGAAGCTACCGCGAAAGCTATGAACTTAGAAGGGGAGAGCAAATTGAAGAAATGACCTTAAATCTTTGTGTACTGACTCCTAATCGAATTATTTGGGATTCAGAAGTGAAAGAAATCATTTTATCTACGAATAGTGGCCAAATTGGCGTATTACCAAACCACGCCCCTATTGCCACTGCTGTAGATATAGGTCTTTTGAGAATACGCCTCAACAACGACCAATGGTTAACGGTGGCTCTGATGGGTGGTTTCGCTAGAATAGGTAATAATGAGATCACCATTTTAGGAAATGATGCGGAAATGAGTACTGACATTGATCCGCAAGAAGCTCAACAAGCTCTTGAAATAGCTGAAGCTAACTTGAGTAGAGCTGAGGGTAAGAGACAAGCAATTGAAGCGAATCTAGCTCTCAGACGAGCTAGGACACGAGTAGAGGCTGTCAATGTTATTTCCTACTAGTCAAGCCACAAAATAATAAAAAGAAGTTTTTTAAAAGTTCTTTATTATACACCGCATGTTGATTCTGCCAATTGAACACGATCAAGTCTAATCTGATAAAACAAAAAAAAGAAGATGGGTAGAAAAACTTATTAGATATCATTTCATCGACTCCGGTATCTAATAAGTGCTACCTACTATTGGATTTGAACCAATGACTCCCGCCGTATGAAAGCAATACTCTAACCACTGAGTTAAGTAGGTCATTTATCACCACAAAAAAGAACCCATCACTTCGGGGATTATAGGTGGAATATTATTTCTAAGCAATACTAATCTGTTCTGTTAAGCGTAAATAAAATAAATAGATCAGAGAGCTACCATGTGGGATTATGGAATATCCATCTTGACAAGAAATTATCTATATGTTAAGATGTCTATGACAAGGGCTATAGCTCAGTTGGTAGAGCGCCTCGTTTACACGTGCGCCAATGCTTTTCAAGGGAGCCTATTATGCAATGAACATAATTGATCGTATTGAGAAATTGATGTCTTACTCCATAGGTTCGAGGGAACAAGAGAACAATAGCCTGACAAATATTTGGTTCGGTCCGATTCAGGCGCGAATTCAGTTGCCAAATCAAATAGAACCCGCCATTGATTTGATAGTTGATAAGGTCAATACCCAGCCCATTCAATGCTAGGCATAATGAGTATAAGGGCCTCAAAATAACCTCTTTTCGTCCTATGAACTTTAAGGTGTATGAAGTCTCATATTCGACTGTTGCAGCGGAGCGATAGAGATTCCATTTAACTTAGGTTGATCTAGGCCGAAGGCAGACCTAAGTCAAGGTAACCCTTCTTTGAAACACTTTGGTATTGCTCCTAGATCAGAATACAAATAATGAATCAGAGCACATGGAGCCATCTCATTATCTTCCTCTAAAGAAAAAATATGGTGGACTAACTGATCTTTACATCAGTTGATGAAAGAGCCCAATGCAACAAAATGCATGTTGGGTCTTTGAAACAGTTCGAATCATTTCGATAATAATCAGTTTGATCTGTTTTACCGAGAAGGTCTACGGTTCGAGTCCGTATAGCCCTAATCCTAATAATCCTAATATATTCTATTTTAGTTTAGTATAGTTTTCATTTCCTCATTAGTAGTTGTTTATAGACTGGCCACTTGGTTGGTCCCATAGAAATGAAAGCATTACCAAATGCTCATGTAAATGCATAAGGACAGAAAAAAAAAAGAATAATTAATTTCAATAGATCTAATCCGTACTTGTCGAATCTCGGATAAATCTCGTATAAAATACTCGCCCTTCTTCATTAATCATCGTGGATGAATTAGATATGACTTTTTTCTCTTTTCCTGTACACGAGCAACTGTACATGATCAAAGAGTTAGCGACACACTTTTGCTTTTGTATACCGAATCCCAATCAATTTTGGAAGTGAAAATCATGACATGATTCTGCCTAAAAACTTCAACCTGACCCAACCAAGTCTAATCCTAAGTCACATGGGTCTAGGACGTATTCTTTTCTTGGTCTTGGGTCTTGTATTTGTAGAAGCCCCCTGACTAATCACTAATCGTTTTTTGGCAGAACAAGAGCAACCTTATTGATTGATTCAGAGATAATGGATAGAAAATGAATTGGTCCTAAATATATTAACGTTTCTTCTTCTATATTCTATGAGTTGAGTGGGTTTGGGAATTTAATTTGGTCTGTCGAATCATTCGATAATGTGTGATTCTTTCTATTAGAAAATGTTATGTAAATCATTTATGATTTCGTCGATTATACTACTCCACTCTTTGCTATGTTTCATTGTCTAGTATAGGTTTGCTGTAAACCTTTTTCTTGTAGCGAAATCTAACCCATTGCTTGGTCTTACCATTATATTATTAAGTGTTATTGCCGTAACAAAACAAACAAGTATTTTGGTTCATTCCAAATCGTAATCTTTGTTTAGTACTAGAGATTGGTCCGAAATAGAATGAATCTTTCATTCTAACTTTAATGAAATAACTCGATTCTTCTTATTTATTTCTGAGAAGGTGGGATAGTACAGGTTCAAAGTTTAAAATTTTTTTGTATAGAAAGATATAAGTTGTTATATGTCACCTCTCAATTCAACGGATTGAATCAAATCAATTAAGAAAAATAGAAATGAAATCTAGGACAAGGAAAGGATAAAAAATCGTTCGATGCATTAGATTATGTATTCATATTCGTATCAAATCAATAGAAGCAATGATCCTCTACCCAGATTTTAATGAAAAAGGAATACTTCGAATAAATGGAATATGCTAGAAATCCCTAGACATTTTACCCCATATGACTATTGAAAAATTTCAGTTTTAAAAAATTGAAATAAAATTCTTAGAAATTTTATTTCATTATTTATTTCATTATAATTCTATATTTCATTATGTTGATTATATATAATGAACATAGTATTCTAATGAATATAGTATTCATAGTATTTAATTATAGGATATTTACTTTACTATATTATAATTATAGGATATTGATATTTATTATAGTTATAGAAATAGGATATTTTAGTATTTTATTACCCTTTTTCTAGAGGATACCTTTTTCTAGAGGATAGAGAACCCAAGACA